GAATGGGGATATTCCCGATACTCACAAAGAAAAGGGGAAGTGACTTGGACAAAAAGGGAAGTGACTTGGACAAAAAGAGAGGAAGTGACTTAGACAAATCTTGTTTGTCGATAGCCTCGGACCAATCAATCGAATATTGATTAATACGTAATCGATTGAACACTACTTGAAAACGGTTCTTCTGTTCAGAAACGAAATGTTCCAAATGTTCCTGGAAATTCTTGCTCCCATTGGAACATTTGTATCTATATGCATCAGGATCCCGATTCATGGATCTCTCGGTTCGAGAAATAAGAGGATCAAACCATTTCTTCTGACTCTTTTTCAAATTCGATAAATGTTGGTTGATCGTATATTTCATTATAGTTATATGATTCAGAGTATCATTTCCTATTCGATCCCTTTGAATTCCATATTCGAAGTTGCGATCGGATCTATTCATTAAAAAGAATCGATTCGATACATTTCTTATGTACCCATAGGTGCTATATTGGATTTGAATCAGATTTCGGATCAATCTATATTGATTGACTGCCTCCATTATGTTGTTGCTAGCAAATACCGCTGTTTTTAGTTTTGGATCTTCCAAATCATTCCCGCAGTAGATCCGGACCGATTTTTTTCTGATCCTTCGATAAAAAGATTCATTCTCTTCATAAAAAAGAGGAGGTAGAACCAATAAAGATTTCTTTTTCGATTCATCCCTGGAGTTGAATACCTCATTCAAGAATTTTTTTTGATCCAACCCGTAGGAATCAATAGAAAAGGCAAATCCCCTATGATACACCAGATCCGGCTCGGTTATTGATAGAGTGAATAGATCTGCCATTTCTTGAAATCTCTCTTCTGATTCAAAATCGTGGTGTAACGTGTATCCCCCTTTGTTCCGGTCATGGAATAGATGAAATAAATCAAAAAATGGATTTTTTTTCAAGAATGAAATCTTATTGGAACTGTCCATATCCGGTTCATCCTTCGGAACCATATCACATCCCGGATCTGATGAAATAGGATGAATTGAGGCGGTATTTTGTAAATACGTAATTATCTTGAATATATCAACCATTTCTTTATTTTCCGATCGCCTGGAAGGGACAAAAGAAACATCTTGTTTTTTCTTCAAAAATTTCTGATCTCTAGTGGACCTCTCAGTAGGATTCGAACCCAGATGAAGTTCTGACCATCTGTCAGAGAAAAAAGAACGAATTGATCTTGTAGGATTCCCAAGAAATTCTTCGATTTCTTCCGGAAGCAGATGATCATTCATCTGCTTCTCACGTTCCGTGAATAGCCGGGACATTGAGGAAGATCCAAAAAGGCATTTCGGGAATCGATCTGATTCTATCTCTGTTCGTTCCGTTTGAAGAAAGGAAGGATCCAAAAGAATCGATCTTTCTTTTAGTTGCTGAATCTCTGTTTGATCGATCAATGTGTGATATTCCGAATCCTCATTTCTAATGGAATCGAAATGATCTATGGATTGATCAGAAGATCCTTTCAATTGGCTAGAATCCCTTACTTGAACGAAAATAGATCTTGTGGAATCATATTGAATATTTGACAATACATTCCGTACCTTGCTAAAAAACCGATCCTTGTTTACCAACCACACATTGTCTAACCAAATCAAATTCTCTCTCGATACGTTCCTCAAAAAATCCGATTCGTGCTGATTCTTCCCCCAACTAACGAAGAGATCTTGGCGGAATTGCCACATATGAAATTGAGCACAATTTTGCAAAGAAATACCCCACTTGTTTCTCGAGAAGAGATGGGAAACATGCTCAATATCATTTGATTGAATAGTTGCCTCAGCTCCTTGTTGTTTGAAGAAAACCTCCCCTTCAATTGGTCTTTTTTCACGAAAAGCAGACATGAGATAACAAATCAAGTCTTTCCCTAAGATTTCGAATAGCTGTCCCGAATTCAAGTTGATTATGTTTCGCTTCTTCCTCGGAGAAAGACGATCAAACAATTCCCAATCATGGTCCTTGCGGATCGGATCATCCGTATAGGATAAAAAAAGAAACTCCAGATATTTGCTATCTTTCTCTTTGAATGAGATCTCAATTCCAGCTACGGTTTCATTAGATATCTTACAACTAGAATCCCTCTTTTTTCCGATCCGGTTCCTCCACCACCGCGAACTCCGGTTAGATTCAGGCATGATACACTTTTTATTTATTGGGAGAACCCAAGTACTCTCTTGCGGATCCATGAAACAACTCTCAGAAATCTTTTTCCCTTTTGGAAGATACAGGAGCGAAACAATCAACCTATTGATATTGGAAGACCAAAAAGATTCTTCCAATGTCTCATTTCTGGGTCCAATGGAATTCATAGGTATAGGAAGAATAGGTATAGGAAGAAGCCCCATCAAATAGAGATTTTTTCTTTCGACCATCTTTCGATTGTTAATACGAGATATAAGGACCGCTACTACAAGCAGTACTACACCTTTGATCGTGAAATATCGATTGCTTGTTGAACCCCGTGAATC